CAGAATTGAAGATACAAACAAATAAAAAAAAAAGAAGTTTAGAACCCCTTTTTTGGTTTTTGGGGGGTATTCTCATATATTTATTTTGTATTATTTTGGCGGCATGGCCGAGCGGTAAGGCGGGGGACTGCAAATCCTTTTTCCCCAGTTCAAATCCGGGTGTCGCCTGATCGACAAAATAGCTTATTCCGTTTTGTTGATATAAAACTTGACAAGTTTTTTTCCAGCAGAAGCAAGCGGGGGAAAAGGACTCTTGAGACTTGCTTGATTCTAAATTCTAAGCATCCGCAGGTTTTATTCTTTAAAATGCCATAAATCCTTGCGTCTCGGATTCAAGAAAGATTCTAGTAGTGAAAAGGAATCGGTAAATCTTGATATGATAGTCCTTCCACTCCACTACTAATGTAGTGTCCGTCTACTGACTGGGTCTTGAATTAGATTGGATAGGGATAGATCGGACAGGGAATCGAATTCCGTTTTTAGTTGGGGAAGGGGCGGAATAAACTTTGTATACAGACTCATGAAAGTATATGAGCGCTCCGGCATTTATTCAATATTAGTTAGATTGAATAGCTAATTGGCTTTCTTTTTTTTTTTTATTTTATTTCATATTTATTTTAGTTTTAGAATTCTATATAATATCTATATAAATCTATATAATAGATTAAATAATATTAAATTAAAGAATATTCTAATTTAATATTATTAAAAATAAATATTCATTTTTGTATTTAATTTAATAATTAAAAAGAAAATCAAAAAGTAAAAAAAATTATTTCTTTTCGGTAACTCCTAGTGAAAGAATTTAATCGGCTGTCTTCCGATTGTTTTACAGAGACAATCGGGAGACGGTAAGGATTAGATCAAATGGAAAGATCAAATGGAAATAAGAGTATACGAAGTGATCTATCTTGATTCTATATTTTTTTTTACTTAATGAAATGGAGGGCAACAAAATAAAGCATAGGTCTTATTTTATTATTCCTACCTGTTAGTAACATTCATTCCCTTAATACTTCCAAGGGTATCTCCGGATATTTTGTTTGTGCTTAATGTTTTCTGATTATACTAGAAATCATATAAGAACTTGTTAGATGTTATAATTTGATTTATTGGATTTGGATTCTTTCGTCAATGATGTTAGGCCAGAATCCCTTTTTGACTCTGTGCCAGCGATTCCACTATTATTAGTGAATAATACTATAATAATTAGTGAACAATAATGAAATAATTCCTTCATATTGATAGAGATAGGAGACATAATTTACATGGATATAGTAAGTCTCGCTTGGGCTGCTTTAATGGTAGTCTTTACATTTTCCCTTTCCCTCGTAGTATGGGGAAGAAGTGGACTCTAAAGGTACTACCAAATTGAGTTGAGGGAAAAAACAAAAATCAAACCGTATCAATTGGGGTTCTGAAATTTTTTTCATTTTGATATTGAATTCATTAATTCAATTTCGAAATTGAATTCAAAAATATCTGCATTTCGGAATTCTAGTGTATTCGAGTGGAGTAATGTATCCTATAGATAATATAGAAATAGAAAATACTCTTTCAATTAAACAAATATTTGAATTATTCTCATGTTCGTATTTTTAAAGTCAAGGGAATACAAATAATAGGAAATTTATTCCAACCGAATTCTTTCTAAAATTTAGATTTCGCTGAACTGGCGTTTACAAAAGTTATATATGGACAATGAGGAACCGCGGAACCCTTTTTTTATTTATTTTTTTATTCCCCCCTTTCACTTTTTTCAAAGAGAAAAGAAATCCGTTTTTTTATTAGTTATTAAGCGGATACACACTTTCTATAGGAAACAAGATAGACATAGTAGTTGTCTAAGGAGATACTACACATAATAAGATATTGCCCTTGCCTTAGGCGAGTCACATATTACGTGCTTACCGCTTGTTTTATTATTTGGTTTATTTTTAGTTTCGAAATTTGATTTATGCTTTCATTTCATATCATGGTTCAAACGTTAAAAATCGGTTGGGTTTTACTAATCTTTTCGAAATAGGAAAAAGTTTCCCATAGAACCCCTGGATCATCTGTCAACTATTTAATCAATTACCTCTTCGGAATGCTAAAAAGATTATTTGATTATTTTTAATATAATACCGAGATTGGTCTTGAAAATAATCAGAAATCTATAAATTAGAATCGGAAGAATAAGAGTTGCCTTTTGATTATTTCAGGTTGATTGGAACCAATATAAATCAAATAGATGAAACAAAGAAAAAAATTGGGACGCTATGTACATTACATATATGTGATTGATATTCTATATATATATGAAGATAGATATTGTAAATTGATCCATATTATAATATAAACCTCTATCTTTATAGAGTCAAACTTTATACACTACAATAATATAATAGATAGTATGTATGGTAGAAAGAAATAAAATCTATTTCTTTCTACCATACTATCAGATTTCATAGAATACTGCTGATTCTATTTCATTTAAGAGTAAGACGCGAAATTGAAATCCTTTTTCATTTTTTTCTTCCATCATTGATTGCATTGATAAGAACTAAGAAGTCAAGTTTAAGTCAAATTAATCACTTTGACTTTGACTTACAGTTTTTACGTAAATTATAAGTAAGAAGGCAGTAGGAACTAGAATGAACAGTGCAGTAGCAATAAATGCGAGAATATTTACTTCCATAATCTCATCGTTAGATTTCTCTTTAATTCGCAATAACTCGGGATTTAATCCCATAGAGATGATAAATCTTTCGTCGGTAAATTCAATCGTCGCTAAATTCAATGGTATAAATTACATCTCGATGATATCGAATCGGATCAATATCATGAATAACAATATCTGAGCTATCAAATCGATTCATCGTCAAGAATTGAATAGTATAACATAGGAAGATCTTTTATCCATACCAAATTCAAAATTTGATTTCTGATCCAATCAAAAATTCCTTTACTTTTTTTAATATTCTCATCCTTCGATTAGTAATAGGATAAACATATATCAAAAGTTCAGTGTGAAATTTGAATGAGATAGATTGTTTAAAATGCAAATAATTAGGAATTGAAATTAGTACTTGAGGTTATACAAAATCGGAGCCAGAAAAGGATATACTTTTAATCCTAAAATATTCTATCAAAATCAAAGGAACTGCGTTCAATTTATTTTGTATCGGGCAAATTTCATTTGTGTGTGTTCGCGGTAAACATATTCTATAGTACTCTATTTCATTACACAGACAGATCGGGAGTAATCGAAAAAAGCCAGGTCTAGTAGTACGGTTACGGTATCTCTTTCTCTTGGAATCCTGAATATGACACTATTAATAATTGTACTAATCCACATATGTTTCTTTTCCATCAATCAGTATTAGTTGAAAAAATGGAAATTACCATATTGGAGAAATGTGAAAGAAAAAAAAAAAAGAGAGATCCCCGTTAGGAATGAGATTCTGTTTGTTATTTTGACTCCCTTTCACAGAAGAAATGAATTGATGTATTTTTTTATTGGATTTCTATCCATCGGGACTGACGGGGCTCGAACCCGCAGCTTCCGCCTTGACAGGGCGGTGCTCTGACCAATTGAACTACAATCCCAGGAAAAAAAAAAAAGTGTACAGCATGCCTATTCTTACGATTTCATTCAAACCCTTTCTATTTCGATTTTTGATTAGAATTGTCTTGTTCTAACTGGTAGAGGCGGGACTGATATATTGATATTTATATGGATATGCACTTTAGCAAGATCGACACGGATTACTAGTAATCTGTTCGTTATTGCCAAATCGATTGAAAATCAATCTTTCAATGAATCAATGAAAATAAAAAAGAGTCTTTTTTATTTAGACTTTATACTTACAGATCTTGATATGAATCTAGATCATTAGCAAGATCTGAATTTGTGAAAAAAATACGTAATAAAATAAAATAAATAGCGGTAGGGATGTATGTATCAGATTTTGATTCTTCCGTATCAGAGCGCATCGGGCATTTCCGGAGAACAACAAATGGTTCCATTATTTCATGGTGGATCGGCGAATTATTGGGCCGAGCTGGATTTGAACCAGCGTAGACATATTGCCAACGAATTTACAGTCCGTCCCCATTAACCGCTCGGGCATCGACCCAGGAAGAATCAATTTAAGTCTTTATTGATAATCCACAATCAACTTCCTTTCGTAGTACCCTACCCCCAGGGGAAGTCGAATCCCCGCTGCCTCCTTGAAAGAGAGATGTCCTGAACCACTAGACGATGGGGGCATACTTGCCCGACCGCCATTTCATAGTATGAACAGATTTTTGAAATTGTCAATATAATGGAATGATATGACTCGATCAGAAGGATCTTTCCGTCTTTCAGAATTCCATAGAATTTTTTGATTCATCATTTTAATTTATAAATTGTTCATTCCAATCGCCACTTTATAATTCTAAAAATAGAAAAATAAGTAATATGAAAGAAAGATAGGAGCCTTTCGGGGAATGATTGGTTTGCCGGAAAAGGCGAGGGAGTTAAACTTCATTTCTTTCACTTTCATTCATTGTTAAAATTCGGTGAGCATATTTCTATCTCACACTAAGCCGGGAAATTAAAAAACGATAATCAATCTGGAAATCCGGGAAGAGGGATAGGGATCAACAAGTTATTGAAAATTGTTTTTCGATAAGAATTTGGTTCAGGGACAAATTGAATCCATTTATCAACGATTCGATGAAAAATCTTGTATCTATGTTGAATTGGTGGTACATGTATCAATCAAATGAATTTCGTTATGATGAGGATCAATTCAATTAGAATCGGTTTTGAAATAATTCATTACATTGATATTTAGCAAATCCAATATCAATAAACCTTTTTTTTTTACCTATACTATACTCACTAGGTAAATCAAATTTATTGTTCCTTAATGAGCCACTATGCGGATAAAATGTATCTATGTACATATATTCTAATTTCATATAATAAGTATATGCAGTAAAAAATATATGCACTAGACTCATAGTGG